GGTCTGCAAGAAGATCAAAAAATAAGAAATTATATCAAGAATTATGTACAAAAAAATATGAAAACATCTTCTGGCGTCGAGGGAATTGCACGTATAGAGATTCAAAAACGAATCGACCTGATCCAAATCAGAATCTATATGGGATTTCCAAAAATATTAATAGAAAGTCGACCCCGAGGAATCGAAGAATTACAGATGAATTTACAAAAAGAAATTAATTCTGTAAATCGAAAACTTAACATTGCTATCACACGAATTGAAAAACCTTATGGAAACCCTAATATTCTTGCAGAATTTATAGCTGGCCAATTAAAAAATAGAGTTTCTTTTCGCAAAGCAATGAAAAAGGCTATAGAATTAACTGAACAAGCGGATACAAAGGGAATTCAAGTGCAAATTGCAGGACGTATCGACGGAAAAGAAATTGCGCGTGTTGAATGGATCAGAGAGGGTAGGGTTCCACTACAAACCATTCGAGCTAAAATTGATTATTGTTCCTATACAGTTCGAACAATCTATGGGGTATTAGGCATCAAAATTTGGATATTTATAGACGGGGAATAATAAACCTTAATTTTCTTTTGCATTCTATCCAGCGATGGAACAAAAAATAATAAATTCGTTTCTTCTTTTTCTTTTCTGTTCAATAAAAAAAATGAACAATTATAATTCTATAGGGTTTAATAAAAATTCAATTAATCTTTTGATAAAATTGCTATGCTTAGTGTGTGACTCGTTGGTTTTTTTAGGTTTAGTATAAAAATAAGCCCCATAGTATAAACAAATAACTATAACTATAGAAGTAATAACCAACTCATCACTTCGTATTATCTGGATCCAAAGAACCAGTCAAGATATGATATATTGTTCATATTGTTGTAGCAACTGAAATCTTTTTTTTTATTAAAAAATTCTGCTTCTAAGTCGTCAATCGAAATAAAAAAGAAAGGGTATGGATAAAAGGAAGGATGAGAGAAAGAAAGAAAAAGTATATTAATGATATATAATTCCAATATGTAAGGTCTATGAGTCATCTCAGAAAAAATCTGTGTAATAAAGCATCAATACGGATTCCTCATTAAACGGATCTGCTCATCGAACAAAAAATAAAGAGCTTCGAGCCAATAAAGACTAAGAATATTGACTCAAGAACTAATAGCTCCATTGTATAATTCAGACCTAACCATTAAGTAAGAAGCGATGGGAACGATGGAACCTGTGAATTCAAAAGATTCTAGTGAAAATTCATTCGAATGATTCATTGATCGGGATGGCGGAACCGGCCAGAGACCAATTCATCTATTCGGAAAAGTTATGAACTAATGATAGAACGGAAATAGAAATGGAAAGAGTAAATATTCGCCCGCGAAAACTTTATTTTCTTGGATTGCTCAATTTGGGTCAATCCAATACGATAAAGAATAAAACAAAAGAAAGATTCGTTTTAACATTCTAAAATAGATAAATATAAGAAAAAAGAGTTATTTTATATATTTAGTTATCTATACAAATACAAACAAGATATACAAATTTATATATATAATAGATTTGATTTGATCTAGATTAAATGAAATCCATGATTCAGTATATTACTTACTTAAATACATGTATATCTTAATTTAAATTATATTATATCTGAATTGAATTAGAATTGATTTTATTCGCGAGGAGCTGGATGAGAAGAAACTCTCACGTCCGGTTCTGTAGTAGAGATGGAATTCAAAACAAACCATCAACTATAACCCCAAAAGAACCAGATTCCGTAAACAACATAGAGGAAGAATGAAGGGAATATCTTCTCGAGGTAATGCTATTTGTTTTGGTAAATACGCTCTTCAGGCACTTGAACCCGCTTGGATCACATCTAGACAAATAGAAGCAGGTCGACGAGCAATGACACGAAATGCACGTCGCGGTGGAAAAATATGGGTCCGTATATTTCCGGATAAACCGGTTACAGTAAGACCCGCAGAAACACGTATGGGTTCAGGTAAAGGCTCTCCCGAATATTGGGTAGCTGTTGTTAAACCAGGTCGAATCCTTTATGAAATGGGTGGAGTAACAGAAAATATAGCCAGAAGGGCTATTTCCATAGCAGCGTCAAAAATGCCTATACGAGCTCAATTCATAATTTCGGGATAAAAAAGAAATTGGCCTTAAAAATCGTGGGTGCAGGTTTCTTTTTTTTTTTTTTTTTGACAAAAAATATTTCTTTTTTTCTTCGACCTTTGTATTGTAAAAAACAGATAAAAAAATGATATGATTCAACCTCAGACCCATTTGAATGTAGCAGATAACAGCGGGGCTCGAAAATTGATGTGTATTCGAATCATAGGAGCTAGCAATCGTCGATATGCTCATATTGGTGACGTTATTGTTGCTGTGATCAAAGACGCAGTTCCAAACATGCCTCTAGAAAGATCAGAAGTAGTCAGAGCTGTAATTGTCCGTACTTGTAAAGAACTTAAACGTGACAACGGTATGATAATACGATATGATG